CACTTAGTAGGTTTCCATACCAAGGCTCAATCCAATCAAGTCCGTAGCGTCTACCAATTTCGCCATATCCCCCTTTCCCTTACTTATGAAACCGAGATCTCATTGTAATCCCACCCCTACTTACTCTTCATTTATATTGTAACCGTTGAATTCATTAGATACGGATACCTATTCCTATATCGAAAAAGCGTCTCTATTTCTTGCCCATACTCTTTTATCTCTATCGGAGGGCCAGACCCATATTTGGTTTAATCAGAAATGATTCTATCATTGATGTATCCGCAATTCAATATGGATGGATATATCCCACATATAGATGTTTTTCCCTCTCTTTTTTTCCCGTGCTATTTGGAATACTGGAACGGTCGATATTCAATTCATTCTTCTTTTTTGTCGTCCTACCTCCTCCCTTTCCGAATGAAACCAGAGGAATGTCTCATTATGATCTGGATTGCAGCCTTATCCTTATCTTTTCCTTAGGACTGATCCCATATACTTACTATAATACTATAATAGTATTCATATAATCTGTTATAACTACTCTAACTAAGTTAATTATTATTAGAATGAGAATATTATCTATAAAAAAACGAAACTATAATATAAGAATTTTCAATACACTAGAAATTCTATTTAACTATTTCATTATATTTTAATCTATTTTAAACCATATAAATTAGTATTATATATAGATTATATGGATTCTATCTAATATCTAATATAATAACTAATATAATAAGTAGTATTATCTATTATTACTATTAATAGACAATGGCTAAGATCCTAGTAGTTTCCCGAATTCCTATGCACTATTTCTGTTACGTAAGCCCGCTTAGCTCAGAGGTTAGAGCATCGCATTTGTAATGCGATGGTCATCGGTTCGATTCCGATAGCCGGCTTTTCTCTATTTGTATTTGTTTTGTTCTATTTGTATTTGTTTTGTTCAATTTTTTTCCATGATTGATAATGCCTCCTTGAGATCAAGAAATATTGAAAAGACTTCTCCTTTTTCTCCAAATGTCGATGTCGGGTCAACAATCTATTATGTTGCGGGAACTTACAACTATGAATAAAAAAAAACGGATTGGAGTAGTTAGATCTCTACAGAACAAATCAAGGAAGGGATACTTAACTTCCTATATATAATATACAAAATAATCCAGATATTGATACAATTCATTTAATTATTCTTTGTAGTACTTCAGTGGATTTAGCTTCGTTTATCGTTTAGTTCAGTCTTAATTCTTAATTTATTTATTTTATTCTGTAAAATTAAATTTCAATAAAAAAAGGAGTCTTTATGTCTCGTTACCGAGGGCCTCGTTTCAAAAAAATACGTCGTCTGGGGGCTTTACCGGGACTCACCAGTAAAAGACCTAGATCCGTAAGTGATCTTAGAAACCAATCGCGTTCCGGGAAAAGATCTCAATATCGTATTCGTCTAGAAGAAAAACAAAAATTGCGTTTTCATTATGGTCTGACAGAGCGGCAATTACTTAGATATGTTCGTATCGCTGGAAAAGCCAAAGGGTCAACGGGTCAGGTTTTACTACAACTACTTGAGATGCGTTTAGATAACACCCTTTTTCGATTGGGTATGGCTTCGACCATACCGGGAGCCAGACAATTAGTTAACCATAGACATATTTTAGTTAATGGTCGGATAGTGGATATCCCAAGTTATCGCTGTAAACCTCGCGATATTATTACTACGAGGGATGAACAAAGATCCAGAGCTCTGATTCAAAATTATATGGATTCATCCCCACGCGAGGAGTTGCCAAAACATTTGGCTCTTGACCCATTCCAATATAAAGGAATAGTAAATCAAATAATAGATAGTAAATGGATAGGTTTGAAAATAAATGAGTTGCTAGTCGTGGAATATTATTCTCGTCAGACTTGAACCTAATTAAAATAACAAAGCTTCGGACAATTTTGTCCCCTTTTTTCGCCGAAGTAAATAAATCTAAGGGATTTAATCCGGATTTTTTTTTCCCCCATTCACATATCGCAAGCGGCTAGATTCTCAATCCTTGTCCACTCTTTCCGATATTTTCTGTACCACAGTAATTTATAGAATCTCTAGAAAAGAAAGGCCTTACTGTTACTGTTAGATTAGAATAATGGTATCCATTGTTATTTGATTTGATACATTGCGGTCTGTAACATTGGTGAATTAGGTGAAGGTACGGAAAGAGAGGGATTCGAACCCTCGGTAAACAAAAGCCTACATAGCAGTTCCAGTGCTACGCCTTGAACCACTCGGCCATCTTTCCTACATAATCTTAGGATTATGGCCCAAAACCCAAGTGAATAGTGAGTTATTCTATTTCAATACGAGTACGACCAATCAATTATAAATCGAAAACTTTTCGTCAAAGAAAGGTCTTCTTTCGAGGCTCGAGGGATAAAAAAAACAAATTTTTTTCTTGTTAATGTTAAATATAACATATAACATTAACAAAAATATATATCTATTCATTTTGTCAAGACGATGACCCTCTCATCTTATTCGGATATTTATACCGGATCGCATTAAACCAATGAATTGGAACAAGTCAACGAACTCTATTTTATACTATACTATGGTTCCATAGGAATTCAAAAATGCCTTTCTTTTCTAGTTTCCGATTTCTCAACAACAACTCTTCTCATGAGTTACCCAATGGATCTATTACAAATTCATCAGTCGTCCTATTCTTTTTATATTGATTGAATTTAGATTGTATCGTGTATACACGCTATTCACACAAAATGGATGGTTATTAATGGAATGGTTATTTGATTCTTTTTCCCCTTTGGATCATAATCAAATAAAAACTCTTCGAGTTATCCGAATCTGTAGAAAAAATGCAATCCCGCGATTCCTCCACTTCGATAAAATCGTAAGATTTGGTATATAAAATAGTGAGATTTGGTATACTACATTGGACTGAAATCCAATCGGATTCCAACATTTCCTATCCATCCCTGTCCAAAGGGGACAATTTGAGTGGAAAGCCCACATCTTTTTTTTTTTTAGAATGAATCTGTTTTTATGTAATTTCGTACTGTACAATTCCTTTGTTTGTGGGATCATTTTCCCTCGAGGGGGTAATGAGAAGAATTATAGAATGGATTGTAAACTATGCCTAGATCTCGGATAAATGGAAATTTTATTGATAAGACCTCTTCAATTGTAGCCAATATCTTATTACGAATAATTCCGACAACTTCGGGAGAAAAGGAGGCATTTACCTATTACAGAGATGGTGCGATTTGATTCTTTTTTTTTTTATTATTATTATTTATTATTATATTATATATTAATAATTAATATTATGTTATGATTTATTTACCGACCTTCTTCAGTCTTACGAGAAAGAGACGTGATTCGGGATACAAAGAAAAAAGATTCTTGAAATAAACCTAAGCTTATTGAAGGTGAAGTTTGGAGATAGAACAAGTCCTTCTGTCGTGTATCCCCGATTGATGCAGCCTCAGATGCTTCAACTGTCGATTCTAGTATTGAGCGAGAGGTTAGACCTATGGGTTCTGTATTGCAGGTCAATCCTACTCCACTAGTACCAATAGGCCGCATAGGGGAAGAAGCACTACACCTAGGAATCAACAACACAAAAACTTTGTTATAAATGACCCCTTTTCCTTATTGGGATCGGGACTAACAAGAATGGTTGGGACAACAAACATCCATCTCGTTTGTACTTTGGATACCCGTATAACCATCGAAGATCGTTGAAGTGACTAATTCCTGGAAATAGAAGGCGTTGAGGACAAAGAAATTGTTGGAGTTACGATTTCTATCTAGCATCAACACGCTTGGTGTTAAGAAAAGATGGACCTCTTGCAGGAAGGCTGGCTAGAGATTTCTTGTAAAAACACCAGCCCCCATCAGTTCATAATGAGAATATTTCAATCTTTTTTGATTCCCTAGATTATTCCCCTTATTACTATGCACAGAAGGGAGGAGCCGTATGAGATGAAAGTCTCACGTACGGTTCTGGAACGGAGATTCTTTGAATAGAATGAACGACCGTAACGGATGTCAGCTCAATCCGAAGGAAATTATGCGGAAGCTTTACAAAATTATTATGAAGCTACGCGACTAGAAATTGATCCCTATGATCGAAGTTATATACTCTATAACATAGGCCTTATCCACACAAGCAACGGAGAACATACGAAGGCTTTGGAATATTATTTCCGTGCACTAGAACGAAACCCATTCTTACCACAAGCTTTTAATAATATGGCCGTGATCTGTCATTACGTGCGACTATCTCCACTATAGAAAGAAGGAAAGACAAAAAATCTACTAGTAAATACTAGAAACAAAATAAATAGGCTTTCTACATATGCATCGTCCAAAGCGACGATTTTTATCAGCTGTAGCAAAGAAAGAAACTTCATAGGATCCTAAATATGAAGAAATAAGTACGGCCTATATACTAGATTCTATGGATAAAGGATCTAATTGATAGAGGAAGCACCGTAAAGATCAATTAGAGAGGTTTTTGGGTCGATACAATAAGAACTGCTTACTTATGTCATGATATGAGATAAAAGTTAGGAATCAACTTATGTAATAGAGTCGATCCACTAAGAAGGTATTGAGCAGCGGTGTAGCATCAGATCCCAAAGATAGTAAGTCCTTTCTTTCTTATGGGAGAAAGTCTTTTTCAAAGATTCTATATGAATTTTTATATGAAACCGAGATAGTTACCTTTCAGAAGATTCTAACGATAGAGGAGGATGCCTGTGCTTCATTCTTCTGAAGGTGGGAGAAAAGATAAAACTGATTATTGATCAAAATGAGAGTTTGAAACTCATATAGTTAACCTCTTCTGGTTAACCCGATAGAAAATGAGATAGATTTACGTTACGAGAAATCTCATTCAGTTGGAGATAGATTAAGATGGGACACCAAAAGAATTGACTACTGAGCCGTATGAGGTAGGAAACTCTCAAGTACGGTTCTAAGGGAAGGAACCACCTAT